ATACCATCCCGTTGGCTCAAGTAATAAGAGGTTCTATGTTAGTAACTCAATCAATTCTTAGAAAATATATTCTATTACCTTCATTGATAATAGCTAAAAATATTGGACGTATGTTATTATTGCAATTTCCTGAGTGGTCTGAGGATTTAAAGGAATGGAATAGAGAAATGCATGTTAAATGCACCTATAACGGTGTTCAATTATCAGAAACAGAATTTCCAAAAAATTGGTTAATAGACGGTATTCAGATAAAGATCTTATTTCCTTTCTGTTTGAAACCTTGGCACAAATCTAAGCTACGATCCTCTCATAGAGATCTAATGAAAAAGAAAGGAAAAGGACAAACAGATGATTTTTGCTTTTTAACAGTTTGGGGAATGGAAGCTAATCTTCCTTTTGGTTCTCCTCGAAAACGTCCTTCTTTTTTTGAACCCATTTTTAAGAAACTCGAAAAAAAAATTGGAAAATTTAAAAAGAAGTATTTTCTAGTTCTAAGATTTTTAAAAGAAAGAACAAAATTCTTTATAAGAGTTTCAAAAGAAACAAAAAAATGGATTATCAAAAGCGTTCTATTTATAAAAAAAATAAACAAAGAACTTTCAAAAGTGAATCCAATTCTATTATTTAGATCAAGAGAAGTAGATGAATCGAAGGAAACTAAAAAAGAAAAAGATTCTATAATCAATAATCAGATAATTCATGAATCATTTAGTCAAATTCGATCTACGAATTGGACAAATTATTCACTAACAGAAAAAAAAATGAAAGATCTAACTGATAGAACAAGCACAATCCGAACTCAAATAGAAAGAATTACAAAAGAGAAAAAAAAAACAACTCCAGTAAAAAATATTAGTCCTAACAAAAGAAGTTATAATGTTCAAAAATTAGAATCACCAAAAAATATTTGGCAAATATTAAAAATAAAAAGAAGAAATGTTCGATTAATCCGTAAATTACATTATTTTATAAAATTTTTCATTGAAAAGATATACATAGATATCTTTCTATCTATCATTAATATTCCCAGAATCAATACCCAACTTTTTCTTGAATCAACAAACAAAATTATTGATAAATACATTTACAATACTGAAATAAGTCACGAAAGAATTGATAAAACAAATCAAAAGAAAATTTACTTTATTTCCAATATAAAAAAGTCACTTTATAATATTAGTAATAATAAAAATTCACAGATTTTTTGTGTCTTATCCTCCTTGTCACAAGCATATGTATTTTACAAATTATCACAAACACAGATTATTAACTTGTATAAGTTAAGATCTGTTCTGCAATATCACGGAACATCTTTTTTTCTTAAGACTGGAATAAAGAATTTTTTTGGAACACAAGGCATATTTCATTCCGAATTAAATCATAAGAAACTTCGGAATTATGGAATAAATCAATGGAAAAATTGGTTAAGAGGTCATTATCAATACAATTTATCTCAGATTAGATGGTCTAGATTAATACCACCAAAATGGCGAAATAAAGTCAAGCAACGTCGTGTGGCTCAAAATAATAATAAGGGTTTAAACAAACGGGATTCATATGAAAAAGGCCAATTAATGCATTACAACAAAAAAACTTATTATGGAGTATATTCGTTACCAAATCAAAAAGATAATTTTCAAAAATACTATAAATATGATCTTTTATCATATAAATCTATTAATTATGAAAATAAGAGGACCTCATATATTTATGGATCACCATTACAAGGAAATAAGAACCAAGAAATTTATTATAATTACAACACACATAAACACCATCTATTTGATATGCTCGGAGGTACCCCTATCAATAATTATCTAGGAGAGGGTGATATTATGTATATGGATAAAAATCTGGATAGAAAATATTTTGATTGGAAAATTATCAATTTTTGTCTTAGAAAAAAAGTCGATATTGAAGCATGGATCGAGCTCGATACCAACAATAATAAAAATACTAAAACCACCATTAATAATTATCAAATAATTGAGAAAATTGATAAGATAGGTCTTTTTTATCTTACGATTCATCAAAATCAAGAAATCAATCCACCCAATCAAAAACAAATCTTTTTTGATTGGATGGGAATGAATGAAGAAATACTAAATCGTCCCATATCGAATCTGGAATTTTGGTTCTTCCCAGAATTTGGGCTACTTTATAATGCCTATAAAATGAAACCATGGGCTATACCAAGCAAATTACTTCTTTTAAATTTAAATGAAAATCTTAGTGAAAATCAAAACATCAATGGAAAGCAACAAAAGGATTTTTTTATTCCATCGAATGAAAAAAAATCTTTTGGATTAAAGAATCGAAATCAAGAAGAAAAAGAACCCGCAGGCCAAGGAAATCTTGGATCAGATGCACAAACCCAAGGAGATCTTGGACCCCTTCTTTCAAACCAACAAAAAGATATTGAAAAAGATTGTCCTGGATCGGATATGAAAAAACGTAAAAAGAAAAAACAATACAAGAGCAACACGGAAGCAGAACTCAA